TTACAAGGGCACTTGTAGTTCAAAAAAAAAAATGTATTCGATATTTTGATACAATAAAAAACGATCAAAATTATTTTCCAATTTTATTCCATAGTGATTAGTGATTCAAAGAAAGTTTAATTTTGTGAATAAAGTTATAAAAAAAAAGTTCTTATTATTACTTTATTTATAATTTAAAATATTCTATATATACATGTATTAGTTATATACATATATTAGTTTAGTCAACTCCAGAGTTGACCGATGAATCTGTTGATTCAAAAGTGCGACATGGGTAAATGTCACAAATGATGAATTGATTTCTTACTTATGTTACTCTATTTTTGTTAGTATCGTCTATAATAATAGATGAATCAAACATTTTCAATTGAATTTATCCTTTCAATTGGTTGGTATTTTTGCTTATCCTCGTATCTTTCAAAAATTGAAACTTAGGGAAGTGCTTTATAAACATATGTATAAAAAGAACATATTTCATTTAGCCTTTTCATGCCTACTATAACTAGTTATTTTGGTTTTCTACTAGCAGCTTTGACTATCACCTCAGCTCTATTTATCGGTCTGAGCAAGATACGACTTATTTGAAATTAATTAAATGAACAATTCATAAAAAAAATCTTTCTATGGCAGTTCATATCTTCTACAGTTACTTAACGTATCAATTTCCAATTCTTGGTCATTGAGATTTATAGTCAATACAGATTAATATTTAAGGATAACTATTACCTCCCCTTTCCCCTTTCAAACAAATTGAAATGATTGAAGTTTTTCTATTTGGAATCGTCTTAGGTCTAATTCCTATTACTTTGGCCGGATTATTCGTAACTGCATATTTACAATACAGACGTGGTGATCAGTTGGACCTTTGATTAATTAACATATCTTTTTTGATTGACCTCCTACTTCCTTTAATCCGCGGGAGGTCAAATTTAGATTGCTGTTCAATTATTTAAGTGTAATTTTCGACCTAACGCGATTAACAAGAACACAGAATCACGCTCTGTAGGATTTGAACCTACGACATCGGGTTTTGGAGACCCACGTTCTACCGAACTGAACTAAGAGCGCCTTATTATCATTAATACAATAAAGATTCTGTGACCCCAATTCATCTTGCATATATATCATAAAATTAAAGATTTATTATGTATGTCCAATTTATCTCAATTGATCCCTCGTTACTGCTCATAAGATAAGTAATAGGTAGGGATGACAGGATTTGAACCCGTGACATTTTGTACCCAAAACAAACGCGCTACCAAGCTGCGCTACATCCCTTTCAATTGGTCTACAGTGTCATTGTAGAGAATCCCTGTCTTGTTTTCCACATCTTTACTTCCTCCATTGATATACAAAAATTCTCTTTTCATTTCTTCTTTTTGGTCTCATATATCATATTATATCATATAACAAACATATAATATATTAAAAGACTTATATTATATAAAGTATGAAATAAATATGAAACCTACCATAAAAAATTAATATTTTTTAGTAATTTCAGGTAGAAATATCTTTTTTGTACATTTTAATTTTAATTAGGGACTCCGCGTACAAATACAGGCGGTCAGTCATTAACTACATATACACATCTGGTCATATATGTATTACCATTATGTATTACAAATTACAATAAAATTACAATAACGAATAAAGAAAGAGGAGTTTTTCAAATGCGAGATCTAAAAACATATCTCTCCGTGGCACCGGTAGTAAGTGCTTTATGGTTCGGGTCTTTGGCAGGTTTATTAATAGAGATCAATCGTTTTTTTCCGGATGCGTTGATATTCCCCTTTTTTTCATTTTAGTTATTGATATGAGAAGGGGGAAGAAGATTAGAGATACGATAAAATCTCTGTAACTAATCCCTACCCTTGCCTTCTTTTTTTCTTTGTTTTTTTTTTTTTTTAGAATAAGTTATTCTAAAAAAAAAAAAAAACAAAGAAAAAGCGGTTTCGCCCTCAGTGAAACTATGAACCCGGGCCCAGGCTCAAATTAATATAATAATAGAGTGGAAATGAAAATGTGATGGTTGGGGCAACTATATCATACAAGATACTTAACTGAAAATACTGTACGGCAATTCTTAATTATAAATTAAATATAGTTAGAAATCATTAGAAATCATTATATTACTTATTATTACTATATTGATTGCAACGACATCTTTCTTTTATAATTTGATTTCGAGTTACCTGCTTCTATTTTTTTTTTGTCCTTTATTCTTCCTTGCTTCGGATCGGAAAATTAAAGAATTGAGTGAATCATAAACCAAAGGAGGTTCATGGCCAAGGGTAAAGATGTCCGAGTAACAGTTATTTTGGAATGTACCAGTTGTCTTCGAAATCGTGTTAATAAGGAATCAACGGGCATTTCCAGATATATTACTCAAAAGAATCGACACAATACGCCTGGTCGATTGGAATTGAGAAAATTCTGTCCCTGTTGTTACAAACATACGATTCATGGGGAGATAAAGAAATAGATCGAACCGACCGCTCGTGTGTCAGTCTTCCAAGGAAGGTGAAAAATTACATATTATATATAACATATATTTATTTAAATATAAACAAACCCAATCCTATTTCTTAATTCTACATCATGTTTGATCCGATCGAAATAGGATTGGGATTTTTTTTCAGGATAAGGAATAAACAAACCATGGATAAATCCAAGCGAATCCTTCTTAAATCCAAGCGATCTTTTCGTAGGCGTTTGCCTCCGATCCAATCGGGGGATCGAATTGATTATAGAAACATGAGTTTAATTAGTCGATTTATTAGCGAACAAGGAAAAATATTATCTAGACGGGTAAATAGGTTGACCTTAAAACAACAACGATTAATTACTATTGCTATAAAACAAGCTCGTATTTTATCTCCGTTACCTTTTCTTAATAATGAGAAACAATTTGAAAGAAGCGAGTCAACTCGTAAGAAAAAAAAAAAAATTGGAGAAGAATAAATATTTTTTATTGAACGTGTTTCTTCATTTTGATGACTTTATCATATTTTATCATACTAATTTCTACTCTACCTTCCCAGAGTTCATTCTCCAGGGAACTCCATTTAAACTATTCCAACGGATTCCTTCCAATCTCTTTATTTTATGATCTCATTGGAAATCATATAAAGACAACTCTTATTTAATATAGCTATTTGTGCAAGTATTTTACGATTAAGAAGCAACTGTCTCTTGTACAGATTGTGTATTAATTTGCTATAACTAAAGTATACTTTATTCTCGCGAATTACTGCATTTATCCGAGTGATCCACAAACGACGAAAATCTCTCTTTTGTCTACCTCTATCCCGATGAGCCGAAACCAAGGCTCTTATTTTCTGTTGAGTAATAGTACGAGTAAGTCTTGAATGAGCCCCTCGAAAGGTTGATGCAAATAAACGGATTTTTGTTCTACGTCTTCGAGCTATATACCCTCGTTTAATTCTGGTCATTGAATAAATGAAACTTTGATGAATAACTAATAGATTTCCTTTCTTTCAGTTATTCTCTTCCCGTGTCCTAGTCTATTAATAACAAAACGGATTCTTCCAATGTATAAAATAAAAATTCCAATGGCTTTTGCTATTATAACCTTCCCGACCACGATTTTTTCTTTTTTTCTAGGCATTTCACCTATAAAAAAAAAATTGTATTGATACTAGGTATTAAAAACACATAGTAAATAAAAAAGTAATAAATATAAATGGATATAGTGGGTTCCATCGTTTCTATGGTTACTTCTTAAACGGTGAGGTCTTCTCTATACACCGGAGCCCTTCTTTCTTTCATTTAATCAATGTTATTGTTAACTTGTACAGTTCAAACTCTTTGGCTCTACCCATAATTATCCAGTACTAGGTCTTTCACAACGAGATCCACTTATACAGTAACGGTATTTAATTATGAAGATTAGCTGGGTAGCTGACCCTGTTAGTCCGTTCTTGCAAGAGTAAGGCAGAATTTTTCTGCTTTTTAAAATAGGATTTCCCCTGCTTAATGGATACCATTTGCTATCAATGGAGAATTCTTTCTCATCTTAAATTTAAAATTTTTAAATTGAGGTGATTGGATTTGCACCAACGGAAACCATACATTTGATACCATAATAGACGGATAGATCTTTTTTATTTTTAGATATTGACTGGAGTTCTTCCATTCTATCCTATTCACTGGTATTGATCGTTGATACTGGATCAATTGTTTTCTTTCTTTTGTCCTAGCCCATGATCTGAACGAGTCGCACATACACCCTAGTACATGTTCCTCGTCGTTGAGGACATCCCCCAAGAGCGGGGGATTTCGTGACATTTCTGATTGGCTGTCTTGTGTTTCTAATAAGTTGTTTAATAGTTGGCATGTTGAATCATATACATAATGGGCTGGTTTAGATCGATCTTAACCGGATGCTTATGAATTATTTTATTTCTATATTAATAGATTAATGAGATTAATTAATAGAATATTAAATCCGGTAAGAAGATAAAATCTCAAATAACGAATTCGTGTGAAATCCTTGTTATTTTTTCCTTTTTATTCAGTCGCTACAAGATCAACAATTCCATGAGCTTGGGCTTCTATTGCTGACATAAAAACATCTCTTTCCATGTCTTCGGATACAACCCATAAGGGTTTGCCTGTCCTTTGTGCATAAACCCTTGTGAGGGTTTCGCGCAGCTTCAGTAGTTCTTCCGCTTCCAAGATAAATTCTCCCGTCTGTGCCTCATAAAAAGAGGCAGCAGGTTGGTGGATCATTACCCTGATGATATAACATAATAAATGTTTATTCTATCTCGCATAATGAAAGGTGAAGAGATAAAGAATAATAATAAAAAAAGATATAATTGAACAACCGTACAGGCATCTTCTTTTGCTTTTGCGCATTGCATACGGCTATATAATGGAATTCACTTTTTTTTTACCTTATTTACACTTACATGGAAAAATTTTTAAATAAATAAATATAAATTTAATATTAAATAGTAGGGTCTATCAGACTC